TTTGATTTTTTTATTGGATTTTGAATTTGATAGAAGAAATTCTCTATTCCTTATCAAAACCCTTAAATCTATTTCCTTCAGCGAAAAGGGGGGCAAAATAAAAAAAAAAAAAAATGATAGTTAGGTTCAAGTCTGACGGGAATAATATTCTACGACTAGCAATTCATTGATTTTCAAACCGACCCATTTACTATCTATTATTTGATTTACTAACCCTTTATATTGATATTGCAATGAGTGAAGAGTCAAATGTTTTGGCAATTCCTCTTTTTGGGATGAATCAATATAATTTTGAATCAGAGCTCTGGATCTGTGTTCATCCCTCGTAGTAATAATATCTCGGGGTTTGCAGCGATAGCTTGGTATATCTACTAGACGACCATTAACTAAAATATGTCTATGGTTAACTAATTGTCTGGCTCCAGGAATGGTCGAAGCCATACCCAATCGAAAAAGGATGTTATCCAAACGCATCTCAAGTAGTTGTAGTAAAACCTGGCCTGTTGACCCTTTGGCTTTTCCGGCGATACGAACATATCTAAGTAATTGTCGCTCTGTCAGACCATAATGAAAACGTAATTTCTGTTTTTCTTCTAGACGAATACGATATTGAGATCTTTTCCCGGAGCGCGATTGGTTTCTAAGATCACTTCCGGATCTAGGTCTTTTACTAGTTAGTCCCGGTAAAGACCCCAGACGGCGTATTTTTTTGAAACGAGGCCCTCGGTAACGAGACATAAAGACTCCTTATTTGAATTTTATTTCATTTTATAGAATAAACCTAAATTAAAACTGAACTAAACGATATAAACCCACTGAAGTACTAGAAAGAGAAATGAGATGAATTGTATCAATGTCCGGATTATTTTGTATATATGGCAAGGATTTGTTTGTATATTTTGTATATAATATATGGGAAGTAAGGATCCTTTTCATGATTTATTCTGTAGAGATCTAACTGCTCCAATTAGTTTTTTATTCATAGTTGGAAGTTCCCGCGACATAACATAATAGATTGGTGACCCGGCATTTGGAGAAAAGGGAGGAGTCTTTTCAATATTCCTTGATCTCAAGGAGACATTATCGATCATGGAAAAAATCGAACAAACAAATAGAGAAAGCCGGCTATCGGAATCGAACCGATGACCATCGCATTACAAATGCGATGCTCTAACCTCTGAGCTAAGCAGGCTCACATAAACATAACATAAATAGTGCATATGAATTCAGGAAGCTGCTCGGATCTTCGCTATGAATATGAATCTTATTATTTTATTTGAATAATATTATTATTCTTTCATTTTTATATAATTATATTTACATTTTTTCTATTCATTATATTAATATTATCATTAAATATTATCATTTTATATAATAATATATAATATAAAATTTGATAGCGGATCGGACCTAAGCATAAGAGCATAAGATAAGGATGCAATCCAGATCATAATGAGACATTCTTTTGGTTTCATTCGGAAAGGGGAGAGCTAGGACGAAAAGAAAAAAAAAAAAAAGAATAAATATCGACCGTTCCAGTATTACGGATTGGGCGGTAAAAATGAGAGGGGGAGAGGAAGATATATGTGGGATATATCCATTCATATTGAATTGCAGATACATCAATGATAGAATCATTTCTGATTGAACCAAATACTGGGTCATATAGGGATGAAAGAAGATGGGTAAGAAATAGGAGCAGACACCTTTTTGATATTGGATCAGTATCTAATGAATGGAATGATTCCAACAGGAATAAAAGAAGGGGACGGAATCCCCTTGTGATTCCGGCCTAAAAAAGAAAGGGGGGATATGGCGAAATTGGTAGACGCTACGGACTTGATTGGATTGAGCCTTAGTATGGAAACCTACTAAGTGGTAGCTTCCAAATTCAGAGAAACCCTGGAATTAAAAATGGGCAATCCTGAGCCAAATCCTTGTTTTCTGAAAACAAGTATTTCTAAGTTTAGAATAGAAAGCGAGAATAAAAAATAAGGATAGGTGCAGAGACTCAATGGAAGCTGTTCTAACGAATGGAGTTGACTGCGTTGGTAGATAGAATCTATCTATCGGAACTCTAGAAAGAAGGGATGACCTTATATACGTACTGAAATCTCAAATGATTAATCACGACCCGAATCCATATTTGATTATACATTTCATAATTCTTGTGAATCGATCCCAAGTTGAAGGAAGAATCAAATATAATATTAAAATATTAAGATTAAGTGATCAAATTGTTCCCTCCAGAGTCTGATAGATCTTTTGAAGATGAAGAAAGGATTAATCGGACGAGAATAAAGATAGAGTCCCATTCTACATGTCAATGTCGACAACAATGCAATTTATAGTAATAGGAAAATCCGTCGACTTTAGAAATCGTGAGGGTTCAAGTCCCTCTATCCCCAATAAAAATCAATAAAAAAGCCTGATTCCTAAGTAATCATTTATTCTCTTTTTTCGTCAGCGGTTCCAAATTTGGTATCTTTCTCACTCATTC